ATGGGATGCCCTGATGCGTTACAAAATTTCGAGTTAGCCAATGATCCAATCAAAGTAATTATTGGGACTATAGTATAAAACTTTTTTATAGCAATATCTATAATAAATGAATTTTCTAACATTTGACTCCTAACCACAGAAGGCTTTAGTCGTACACTTGAAAGATGGCCCAAAAAATCGAGGGAATGGTTGTATAATTGGTTTATATGAATCCTATCTGGTTGAGACCACAAGTCGAAATTATATTGCCAGAGATTTATAAGGTAATACTTCCATTTATTCATCAGAAGAGGAGTTCCCTTTAAAGCCAGAATAGCTTTTCCTTGATATCTGACATAATGTATGAAAAGGTCCTTGAAAACCCAGAGGATGGTGTGAAAATCATTACGAAAAACTACCAAAAAATGTTCTATTTTTCCAAAAAAATGTGTTCTCTCAAGAAAGGCGCTAGAAGATGTTGATCGTAAATGAGCAGATTGTTTACGGAGAAAGGGGAATATCGCTTCGCATTCATATACATGAAAATTATATAGGAACAAGAATAATCTTCGATTCTCGTTTGAAAAAACAGAAATATATTTCTGTTTTTGAGTAATAAGATTATTCCAATTCTGAAACTCGTAAAGAAAGAATCGCAATAAATGCAAAGCGGGGATATCTTGTATCCAACAGCGAAGGGGTTGAATCAAAAGTTCCAGATGGATGGGGTGGGGTATTAGTATATCTAAGACATGATTTAAATGCGATAATTTATCCTCTAAAAAGGGAAATGCTGAATGAATTGATCGTAAATTTTTAGATTTTGCTATTTCTTTTTTCCCTTCTAGGGAAGATATTAATTGCAGTGAAAATGGAATTTCCACAATGATTGCACAGCCCTCTGATATCATTTGAGAATAAAAATGATTCTTATGATCCACAAATTTATGTTGTTGAGAATCATTATCAAAAATAACCAAAGGCTTCTGTTGATACATTCGAGTAATTAAACGTTTCACAATCAGTGAACTGAATTTATTGTCATAACCTAAATTATCGATAGAATCATAAAGAATCGATCCATTTAAACCATGATCATGAGCAAGTGCATAAATATACTCCTGAAATAGAAGTGGATATAGGAAGTCTTGTTGTCGAGATCTATCTATTGCTAAATATCCTTGTAACTCTTCCATTTTAAAATAGATTTTAACCAAGGGCAGGGGATTTCTTGGGCTATCATATCAAATGATACATAGTGCGATACAGTCAAAACAAGGTATATAGTAAAAAAAAAAAAAATAAAAACCCTGGAGACAGATAAGCTAATCAACGGATTCCCCCTTTTTCCATCCAATTGCTTTGTGTTTGTTATTAGGATATGGAAATTGTTAGAAACCCTTTATTTTTGCAACCCGATCGCTCTTTTGACTTTAGAATCAATTCTGTTTATCAATATACCGTTTCCTCTACACATTCGCCTCCACTCTAGAAGAGGGATATAGTTAATAATTAGGATTCATAAAAAAAATAGAGAATCCACTTAGTATGGTTATGGGAGAACCTTTTTCCACATCAGGTACTAATACATTTTTAACGTCTAATTAGACCGGGAAATCATTCGAATTTAAGAACAGAAGCTCGTTGCTTTTTGTTTCCCTATAATTGGAGCCCTATGGCTCTATCCATTTATTTACTCGACCCACTAGTAATTTCTATTTTTGTACCGATCTAAGAATTCAAAAAATTTTGTACTGATCCGGTAAGGAGGAAGTACTCTTAGAGTTCTTCATTGATACGACATGCTGTTTTTTCCATTCGTTCCCTTTCAGGATCAGTCGTGGTCTTACAAACTCTACCAACGGTATGGACGAATTCGTTCCTTCATCCAAATGTGTAAAAGATTCTAGCCGCACTTAAAAGCCGAGTACTCTACCGTTGAGTTAGCAACCCGAATTAATGTAATTTTGGTGTGTAGATACGATCGGAATCAAAATAACGAGATTGGATTGCGCGACCCCATCAAAACATTAAACTAGAAACACAAGAAAAAAAAGAAAAATTTTAGATTTCTATAAGTAAAAGAAAAAAGAAAACTTTTTTTTGGGGGTCGGAGATAAATAGATCTATTTATCCACGATGGAATTATATTTATTCCATACACTATTGTCAATATGAACGTCAAGAAAAAAAAAAAAAGACTTGTGTTGGATTGGCACTACATAGATAATAAAAAGTTTGGGTGAATAGTGGATAAAAGAAATAACTAAGGATAAGAAGAAAATCGTGAGTTTATTCAATATCCGTCAAGGTACAATAAGCAGGCTAGACTTTTTTCTTTTTTTGTGGAGTTTCAACCACCGGATTGAGGAGAATCCTATAATTTTAGGGATTCTCTTAGTTCATCTACTCACTCGATCTTTTTTCTATCCCTCCCATATCACATAGAAAATCTTTTTGTCGTTAATTATTTTTTTTTTTTTTTCTATTTCAATACTTTTATTTCGTTTAATTTTTAATTAAATTAACGCGAGGTTACTTAAAAATCTCTGCCTTCTTTGAAATATCATGAACGGTTCCTGTAGGTTGAGCGCCTTTTTCAAGGAAATATAGAATAGCGGGAACGTTTAAATAAGTTTGACTCTTTATCGGATCGTAAAAACCCACTTTCTGAAGATCCCTTCCTTCTCTTCGAGATCGAACATCAATTGCAACGATTCGATAGATAGCTCATTGGGATAGATGTAGATGAACAATGCCCCCCTTAGAAACGTATAGGAGGTTTTATCCTCGTACGGCTCTATAAAGAATGAATTTCTATAGATTTAGAATTTATGTCTCTTTCTATTATAGAGTGATAGAATAGAGTGACAAATAGATCTCTAAAATCCTCAAATCAAATAAATTAGACTATGATTTGATTCGTTTATTCTTCTTCCTTCCCGCTTTTCCCCAAAAATCATTCGTACTTATAACTCAAGTTGGATAATTCTCAAAGAGTTAAAAGGAAACTCCTTAGAGCCTTGGCATTTCGTTTATTGAGCTGTCTCTAAACCTCTTTTTGTCTCGTTTCTAATCAAATTTTTTGATTCTTTAATTTGATTTGGCTCCAATTGAATTGTTGAGACAATTGAAAGGGCGTTTTCTTGTTACGAGATCCTTTATCTTTGTTTTGAATCATTGGGTTTAGACATTACTTCGGTGATCCTTAATCGTTTCAAAAAGGCAGCAACATACCTTTATTTTTTATTTCTTTCTATCGAAGAATCATACGAACGATTGATTCCCATGTGATACACTTTTGATCAAAATAGTTTTTCTCAATTCCAATAAAAATTTTTAATCCAAAAGTCACTTTTATAGGAATTGGATCCTTTCAATTTCTATATCAAAGATATACTTACGAAGTTGAAACAACTTATTGATTGACACTAACCCTAGATCCTTGCCTCTGAGAAATGAATCAATCATTTCTTCTCGAGCTCCACTGTGTACTATTTACTTACAACAGAACTCAAACTAAATAGGAGTTATAGTAGAACAGAACAAATTATGTCGAGTAAAAAGCACCTTATATAAAAATGATGGATACAAAAATCCACAACCGATCATGTCCTTCAAGTCGCACGTTGCTTTCTACCACATCGTTTTAAACGAAGTTTTACCATAACATTCCTCTCAATTGGAACCGGTATGGAATTGATTCAATATGGAATCATGAATAGTCATTGGCCCAATCGGAACATAGTAATGTAATCTATATTTTATTCTATAAGGTACGGGTGGATATTTATCTGGAGAAGTCTCAGGATTCTATTTTGTTAACCCCCTATTTTCTGAATGAAACATTTTAGAATTCGGGATCAAGAGGGAATTCACCCTATTTTTAAATAAGAAATATATAAAGTAACATAAGGAAGTTGGGGAATTATAGAGGTTTTTCTTTCACATTTCGATTAAGAATGCAGCAAAGTGAAATAAAACAAATTAAATCTAAATAAATATAGGACGTAAGGTTTATCTAAGTAACTTCAATATGACTATGAGCCAGACATGCATACGCGGAAGAGCCCATTCTTTTTTTGAATTATATTATACATTCATCCCCGTTCCCATCTTACCTCAATCACAAATAGAAGATTTAGAAAATTATTAAGAACATTCTTTAACTATATTATGATAAAACCGGGATGCTCTGGGACGGAAGGATTCGAACCTCCGAATGGCGGGACCAAAACCCGCTGCCTTACCACTTGGCTACGCCCCATTTTTATTTTTATGCAACGCTAATAAACACTAATATCGGTATTGGTCGTTCGTCAATTCCCACCCCACTATGAATGCAATCCATTAGATTGTTGCTAGGATTTGACACGTGTAGTTGTAAAATTAAATTGAATTTGTTGATCATTATATAGAATTCAATTAAGATATTGTATGAAAGTATGGTTCCTTCTATTTTCGTGTGAGAATGTAAGGATTTTTGATTGGGTGCGTCAAAAAAAGCAGGATTTTTTTCACTTTCTTAATTTTTCCCTTATATCGATAACTCAATCAAAATACAATTTATCCTCAAGAATGAAATGTTTTGTTATGCTTAATATCTTTAGTTTGATCAGTATCTGTCTTAATTCTGCCCTTCATTCGAGTAGTTTTTTCTTTGCTAAATTACCCGAGGCTTACGCTTTTTTCAATCCAATCATAGATTTTATGCCAGTCATACCTGTGCTCTTTTTTCTCTTAGCCCTTGTTTGGCAAGCTGCTGTAAGTTTTCGATGAGATCTTTAATTTGAATACTGTCCCATAAACATTCAGGATTTATTCACTAAAAAAATAAATTCTAACAATTTATAAGATCAGATAAGTCTTATTTTAAGAACCCTCGATTCAAACATAGAAATTCTTCGATAGGCGCGATGAATCTGAATCATTTCATTTAATCATTTTGACCTTCCATTTCCAGTGAACAAGGACCTTAGTGGGTCCCCCACAATAACTAATTGTAATAATAAATTGGTGGG